GAGTTTTCGCCGCTTTGAAACAATAAGTTTAAAAATCTCGCATTCCGCGTGGTTTTTATCTAAAAACTCGGAAGGCCCCAGGACCCCCCTTATAACCCCCTATAACCCCCCGGCCCCTATGCCAAAGCAGTTGAGTGCAAGGAGGTCAGAGCAGAGGAGCTTCCCGGGTAGCAAGCTAGTTAGGAGAGAAGTCACCTTTGGTTAAGTAGGGGGGCAGGGAGGAAAGCACGATAGGAGGCATGTCTCGGGCCTAGGTGACAGCAGAGAACTTTAGAGGTAGGCTAGAAAGGAAGGAAAGAGAAAGGCCAGGAGCGATATAGGCTAAAGACGGAAGTCAATTCGTCTTTCGTCCGTATTGTGTCCCATGCCAGGATGAAGAAATCCAAGGATTTATAGTAATGCTCATGGAAGTATTGACTGGTTTAACGCTCATACCAATATGGCAGAACATTTTAACATTTTCTTAACTATTGAAAAAGCTCTTGATTTTTTCGGTTTTTAAGGAAGGCCTTGCCTTCTTAGAGAGATATAGCCACCATAGACTAGCTCGTCCGTAGGGCTATGATCAGGCCAGGATTTGCCATGTGGTCTAGAGATCTAGTTAACGCTTGGAAGGAGTACACTGATATCCTTGAGAGAGAGAACGTGGCCATCCCGACCTATAGCAGGGAAGGAGTTTTTATACTTCCTGCCACAGTTGAGTAGGCCAGAAGCCAGAAAGACAGATCAGTTCGTTTGCAACAGATCTTGGAAGAAAAGCAACAGAAAGAAGGTTGAGTGATAGACGAGAAGAACGGTTGTTTTCAGATGACGAAGTATTCGTCAACGATGGGGCTTCGCGCCTGAGAACAAAAGGCAGAGAAAAAGGCTTACAGAGGATTTCCAATAAGAAAAGGAAGAAGACCCCCATAGCATAGCACTCAAAGCGGAGGGGCTCTTCCTCAGAATGACGATGTGTGAGTTGCTTTTGTGAGGGGATAAAAGAGGGATGAAGAAAGTTGGCCAAGGTCATAAGGTAAGGCCAAAGGGATTAGTGCATCTTTTTCTAGAGGGGGTCAGGCAGTTTCGGCACCAGAAAGATTGCTTTTCCTGGAGAAAATCCAGAAGAGAGTAATCTGGAAGAAGATCAGGACTCAGATCAAATGGACAGAGTTCCCTTAAGATCTGTCTTCGGTCAGAGTGTGGATAAAGGAAAAAAAAAGGAAAGCCACTACTGCCGTTGCTAGTCCTCAAGCGAAGAAGAAGAGCATGACAGAGAGATAGAGATAGAAAGGGCGGAAGATCTTTTTTATGTTGGAGGATACTTTCCAGCCTTACTCAAATATAGGGTGTAAATGCCGAAGAAAAAGAAAGGGAGACAGCTCGGAATACAACTGAGGGTAAACCTCCAGTTGGCTCTCCAAGATCGACGGAGCAGCATGAGATTGTCAGGAATGAAACTTCCAATGCTCCTGACGCCTCTGGTTCTGCTCAACCCTCTCGGGCTCCCGTTGCTGAATTTGACGAAGCAGGTCCCAGGTCATAAAACCGGTATTCAAATCAGGTCTAGCTCAGCAAAGGAGAAGGTACTTCAAAGTTTGAATTAAAAAGAAAAATGATTCTTTGTTTAAAACTAATGATTGTCTTAGAATATTATTATTTTTTGACAGGAGTAGACTCGGTAGTAGAAGACTCGTCTAAAAGAAAGGAGACAGAGGTTGTAGGAAGATCATCTGCTGCAAACGAAGCAGAACCCTCCTTAGAAGAGAAAACAATTCCTTCGTCAACCCTGCGAAGCTCTCCCTCAATATCATGAAGTTTTTTTTTATGCAGGTGAAAGGAGGGGGTCCATTGCTCCTCCCGTCTTTTCCGGCAAATGCTATGTTCAACTATGCCCACCCACCTCGACAAGCCCGGAACTCCAGTCAATAAATGAACGGAGGGATGAACCGGATTTGAATACAAGAGAAGATGTTTGAAACCTCCTGCCATAAGGAAGGGGAGATCCATAGTAAGAGCTCCCTCTCTCCCTGCTTTCGACGCTTTGCTATTCTCTCAGGGAAACTCCTGAAGTTACGTCTTTCAGTACTGGGACTGAAGTCAAGTAGTTGAGACAAGCTGTTTGCTCTTTGTCAGGTGCCGTTAGTTAAGTTCCTTTTGTCCTATAGGTTCGCTCTAAAGGTCAGTGGTTCAAGTCAATAAGCGAGGAGGCCTTCTCACTCAAGCTCAAGCATTTACTTTTCTAGTTAGAGACCAACGTCTTGGGGCTAACGTGGGATCCGCTCAAGGACCTACCGGTTTAGGTAAATATCTAATGCGTTCCCCGACTGGAGAAGTCATTTTTGGAGGAGAAACTATGCGCTTTTCAAAAAAGGTCGGAAGAAATGCACCGGGTTTAAATATATATATATATATTTATATATTACCGGCTGGCTGCTTTTTATGCAAAAAAGACAAAACGGGATTTGATTTCCACTCATAAGGAAGGAAGGTTAGATATCTTTGACAGGGTTGTATTTTTGGTTGAAATGGGATGGTGTTCAAACTCCCGAAATGCAGTCTAGACAGCGGGCCCTCCCCTTTCTGACTGGACGGACTTGGGGAAGGGTCAATCTCCCCCGGAGCATGCTTCACAGCCACTCATTCGTCCTGACCAAATAGTAGAATCTATCTCTCAGCGATTCTTTTCTCCGCGAATCACCCCTTCCCAACCAGCCCGCCCGATCGATCTTGTAAGATCGGCTAATTCAAAGGGATTAATCTGGTCCGAAGTTGTCGGAACGAATCGTTTGCTTTATCGAACAAAGCTTTATTAGGGGGTCTTGGTTGGCCCCCTATTTTCAACCATTACAGCTGGCGTCGACCAGCTTTGCGATACGGACGGACACGAAGAAGAACGCAGGCAGCGGAAATGCAAAAGAGAAGAGCAAAGATTCCCGACCCAGAGCATGTTATTGACTCAACCACAAATCTGTTGAATGAAGGTAGCTTGCTTACTCTCAGCCACTAGTTAGAAGGAAATCCCTTGACTTCGCTTATGCCCTTATGCAGTAAAGAAAGCAAGTGAGGCGGGCTAAGATTCCATTCGAAGTAACGTAAGAGGATTCGATCTTGCACCGTCTTCAACTCTTCTCGGGATCCGGAGTTTTTCGAGAAAAGGTCCCATCCTTCAATATCATGATTGGGTCGACCAGGCCAGATCATGAGTGAAATATCATGATCGGGTCGACCAGGCCAGATCATGAGTGAATAGAAAATATAAAATGTACATAGCTGTTCCAGCTGAAATACTTGGAATAATTCTACCACTTCTACTGGGAGTAGCCTTTTTAGTGCTAGCTGAACGTAAAGTAATGGCTTTTGTGCAACGTCGAAAGGGTCCTGATGTAGTGGGATCGTTTGGATTGTTACAACCTCTAGCAGATGGTTTGAAATTGATTCTAAAAGAACCTATTTCACCAAGTAGTGCTAATTTCTCCCTTTTTAGAATGGCTCCAGTGGCTACATTTATGTTAAGTCTGGTCGCTCGGGCCGTTGTACCTTTTGATTATGGTATGGTATTGTCAGATCCGAACATAGGGCTACTTTATTTGTTTGCCATATCTTCGCTAGGTGTTTATGGAATTATTATAGCAGGTCGGTCTAGTAATTAGGGGGCGGCCGTTCGGTCGCCTATGATACTAGGACCAATAGGTCAAAAATGGGTTTGTGCCGCAGGTGTTGAACGATCTACTCTACACAGGTGTGGGCTTACAGGGCTAGGGCTCATAAACCCTTTCTTTCATTCATCAATAGGGCCCTGGTCGGTCACGGACCGGGATCGATAAGTGGAAGTCATAAAATAAAAAAGAGATCTTTCTCTTCGCACCTCAGATCAAGAGGAAGGGTAGCTTGTCAAGCTGGCCTATAATATAATAAAAAGATTCGCTGTCTTTTAACCGGCTGTTCTTCTTTGTCAACGCTACTAAGGACCTATAGGTTCGCCTACTTGACTTATGAAAGATAATGAGAATGGGTTATTAAAAAAGGAAAAGGCGCTACTTAGCCCTACATTAGTAGAAGTAAGCGGCTGAGTTAGCCTAGCCTACCCTACTATACAATACATTAGTAGGGTATAGTAAAGTAGGCGAGCGAGTTAGCGAAGACGCTTAGGCTAATAGATAAGAGAGCGTCGGTGCGTAGCCTTCATTCTACTACGCTACGAAAAGGTTACGAAGTAACTTAGCTCGACGTTAGGAGAGTCAAGGGGGAAGGCCATACCTACATAGAAGAACCGCTGTTCGCTGCCTTTCTAAGGTCTAACCTTTCCCTACTGAAAAGGGGCCGCTTTGCACCACTGATAGACTACTTAAGATTCAATTCAAAAGGCCCTACTTAGTTTCGCAAGCCTTTGTCATTGTCAGTCAACTAAGTAGGGCCTGAGGCCCCCTGCGAATCCGTAAATCTAAGGAGCATGCCGCAACAAAAGGATGGTCCCCTATGCATCTCATTCTTTCCGGAAGGGAAAAAAAGAAGTACCCCCCATCATGGTGAACCTCTCCTTGTGATCGGGATGAGGTAGATGCCTCCCAGCCGGGGGGCGGATCGAATCGGAGTTTCCTTAGGTAGCCACCGACCTACAGTTATCCTTAAACTTCCGTGCTTGGTGGAGAAGAGGCGAACAAAGGTACGCTCGCTTGCTGTCTTGTTCTCTGTCGCGAACTGGGATTGCTCGCCAGCTAGGTCAGATTGGAGCAACATTGTATGAGAATTTTTTACCCATATTCGGGGACAAGGGGCGGAACGACCTCTCGATCTACTTACTGCAGCCCAGGAATAACAACGTCGTCTAGGCGTTCCCTGTTGCTCCGATCCCCCCTACGCCTAGGACGTTGTCTGGGCCAAGAGCCATAGTTAGTTGCTGTTTCCATTTGGTTGTTTTTTTCTCGTTGTTGATACCGGCAAGACCCAGCCAGATGATGTCTGCTGGTTGGTAGTGAGAGGACTCTTAGTACCTGCATACCCAAAAGGGGGCGCTAGTTAAAAAACAATAATTTTATTTTGTTTCTTGCTCTCCATTAGCAGCGGGAAAGGAGTCTATCTATCTGCCTAGCTTTGGTAGATTTCCCCCAACGCAATCCACAGAAATTCCACGAATCCCTTGGTGGATAAGTCCGACGACTCAGCAGCAGTGCGGAATTTAGTTTCTCGTCTGGTGGATCTGATCTATAGTTAGGGGGCAATACATACCAAAAGGTTCGAAGAAGGAACGCGCATAAGAGTATATAACCAACCCACCCTTCTTTATAACCTATTCACATTAGTGAAGCGGCTGGATGCATAAGGGAAGTGCACGTTTGTGAGACCTTAGTCGGGATGCATAGGGGAGTCAACCTACGAGCACGGAAGAGCGTGGTACCGCTGCCCCTCTCTAAGTAAAGGTAAGATTCTTAGCCCTGTTGATGACTCCATCTAAAATACAATAGGGACAGCCGTTTCCGGCTGCTCGTTTCGTATCTTGAAGAAAGTAGGCCTGCCTTTAAGTGAGAGGGGTCAGGTCAATAATAGCTATGCTATTGCCCTACTGATTTAAGGCCTCCGCCCGATCCCGAATGCGGGCGGGATTCGATCGTGGTCGATAATACGGTCGAAAAGACCAGCGAGCGAGATGGTTGTTAATAGTACTCCCTATCATTGCCTTATGAGTTATAACATCTTACAATCGTACCGATGTCTACTAAAACCTACGGGCGGGTGCTCCGCAACAGCGGCAGTAGTGAACATTGCTACTAAAGAAGGGAGAGGGGAGCCTCTACCGCGGTTAGGTTCCCTCGCTACTCTAGTTTTTGGTATATGCGTTCCGGGAGTGTCCAATTCCCTTGAATCGTACTACCGCTTGTCCCACCGGGAGGGAGGTTGTGTATCGCCAGATGTCCAATCCCATAGTATCTGGATTCGTAATACCGAACCCTATCTATTTGCACGATCGCGCATGGGCTCGTAGGAAGCAAACTCATAGTAAGCAAGAGGGCCGGGAAGGAGGGAGCGGGAACCAGAAAGATTCCTACGACGAACCCGAACCCCCCCTATCCCTATAACTATAAAGTAAAGCGAAATAGACCTTTATCTCCTTTCTATACTATATAAGAGTTGCACCAGCGACGTCCTTCTTCAGTTTGCTCTTAGTCTCCAGCGATTGAATATCCTTATCCAGCTCTTTGACCCGATCCATCAATTCTTGAATCTCTTTGTTCAGTTGTTCCTTCTCCTTTTTTTTAGCTTCTAAGTTCACCAGCTCTTCATGAGATTTCTTCGATCTCTCTATATACTCTTCTCCTTCTTGAATCTCAGCCATCAGCTTCGCCATTGCTACATCAGCCTCTTTCACCAAATAGCCTAGCTTTGCCCTCAAAAATCGACAATCGAAAGCCTTTTCTTCTGAATCCCTAATGTCAGCAAAAATGTCCTGCAGAGTATCCATAGGGGAATCCACTGTAAGCTCAGCGACATTTCTAACCAAATAGAAGAAGTCTGCCCAATCATTTTTCATCAGATCCTCTACTTGTTCAGGATCTAAATCCAAAGTTTTGAAATCCCCTGGGCTCTGAGGAAACAATTGCAGAAAATGGGGGTAAGCTAAGGCGGCCCATTCACTGCAGGACTTCGTCGGATTCTTGCTCTCCATGATCAAAAACTTGCTGAAATCGAGCTGGTTTGAATTGTGCATATCCAACCAAGAGTACCTTATTGAAAGCCTTTCCATCAGTAGGATCAACTTCTACAGTTGCATGATGGGCAGTTTTACTTTTTTTGGGGGGGACAGTCTTGTCCTGACTTGAGACAGTTGGGGAAGTTCTTTTGGAGGCCCTATGTTGAGTAAGGTGGGAGAAGCACTGCAAAAAAGAAGTAAGGGAAGGAAGGGGAGAGTTGATGGATGGCCTACCAAACGAAGAAAACGGAAGGAGCAAGTCATTCAGTTTACTGAAAAAAGAACTCTATCATAATTTCGTATAAAAAAAATATGCTGCTCTCTTTCTTCAAGTGAGAGATCGGATCGAAAAACCTCCGCCCAATAGTGCTTTCAGCGAAAGCCGGTCACCGGTGGCGTCGAAGCCTTCCTCACTCTTGAAGCCTTCAACAAAAGCCATTTAATTCAGTAGAGCTCAAGGCGGTATAGTCAGTGTGAAGTGTACTAACGCTTCACTGAATCTATCCCGGCCTTCTTTTTTATACAGGCGTATACAATCTCTCTAATTCAAAAAAGGGGGATTTTGCGTATATATATAAGGCTCCAAAAAACCAAAGTAGTGCTTCATAAACGAGGCGGCATCTCAAGTAGCCTTCACGGAGGCCCACTTCCATCCCGAGCCGTGAAATCTTATCTTTCTCCCATGCTTTCCGTTGGTCAACAACCAAAAAAAAAAAGTTCTCTATAGTTCTTCACTACTCGTACAGGCTTGACGGAGTTAAGCTGTCTGGAGGGAATTTTTGTTTCTCAATCAAGAATGCCTCAACTGGATAAATTGACTTTTCTTTTTGGTT